TGATTGAATAGCAAAAAATACAAATATATATATATTCTCTAATATAACTGTATATCTTTATCCCTACAAAATCCCAGATGAAGAAGTAGAACGATCTTAGAAGAGATATAATGAAATTCTTTGATTGGTTCTTCCCGTAGGAATGATCTGACTGATAGGGCCAACAAACACTTATTTTAACAAATTTAAAAAATTCTAAATAAAATGAGTGTTCTTATTCGAAACGCCTTGTGATCTTCAACCAATTGTGTGCTTCAATATAATTATCAGGAGTAAGTGCTATAGCTTGTTTCCAATATTCAGCGGCTTGATCGAACCAAGCCTCCGCAATTTCAGAATCTCCCTGTCGAATGGCCTGTTCTCCCCGGTCGGAATAGGCGGGTTAATTCCTTCCCTTAGAACCGTACTTGAGAGTTTCCTACCTCATACGGCTCAGCAGTAAATTCTTTTGGTGGCCCTTTTATTTTAATCTACCATATCCACTAAGTGAATGAGATTTCTCAGAGATCTATCCCATCCCGTTTTGTTATCGGGTTAAGCAAAAGAGATTAATTGCATGAGTTTCAAACTTGAATTTGAATTCAAAATCCGTTTTATCTTTTCTCCCACTTTCCGAAGAATAAAGCATAGGTATGTCCCGTATCGTTAGAATTTTCTGAAAGGTAACTATCTCAGTTTCATCTCGAAATTTATATAGAATCGTTGAAAAAGACTTTCCCTCATAAGACAGAAAAGACTTACTATCTTTGGGATCTGATGCTACACCGCTGCTTTTTGCCTTAGTGGATCGACTCTATTACATAAGTGGATTCCTAACTTTTTTTTTCATATTATAAGTAAGCAGTTATTATTCTATTGTATTGGCGCAAAACCTCGCTAGTTGATCTTTACGGCGCTTCCTCTATCAATTAGATCCTCTATCCATAGAATAAAGTATCTAGGCATATCTATTTCTTCACATTTTGACTTCTATGAAGTTTTTGTCTTTGCTACAGCTGATAAAAATCGTTGTTTTGGACGATCCATTTGTAGAAAGCCTATTTTGTTTCTATTATTTAATAGCGGATTTTATCTTTCTTTCCCTTTTTCTTTCTATAGTAGAGAGAGTCGCACGTAATGACAGATCACAGCCATATTATTAAAAGCTTGTGGTAAGAACGGATTTCGTTCTAGTGCTCGAAAATAATATTCCAAAGCTTTCGTATGTTCTCCGTTACTTGTGTGGATAAGGCCTATGTTATAGAGTATATAACTTCGATCATAGGGATCGATTTCTAGTCGCATAGCTTCATAATAATTCTGTAAAGCTTCCGCATAATTTCCTTCGGATTGAGCCGACATCCGTTACGGTCGTCATTCGATTCAAAGAATCTCCGTTCCAGAACCGTACATGAGATTTTTACCTCATACGGCTCCTCCCTTAAATGTGCAGAATAAGAATAATACATAGAATCAAAAAAGATTGAAATTTTCTCATTATGAACTGAGTGGGGCTAGTGTTTTTACAAGAAATCGCTAGCCAACCTTCCTGCAAAAGATTTTTTCTTACCATCAAGTATGACTAATATATGGCTAATGCTAGTAGTAGATAGAAATGGTACCTTCAACAATTTCTTTGTCCTCAACGCCTCCTAATTTCTAGGAATTAGTCACTTCAACAGTCTTCGATGGTTATACGGGTATCCAAAGTACGAACGAGATGGATGTTTGTTGTCCCAACCATTCTTGTGAGTCCCGATTCTGATGAGGAAAGGGGTAATTTATAACAAAGTTTTCGTGGTGTTGATTACTAGGTATAGTGCTTCTTCCCCTATGCTGCCTATATGGTACTAGTGGAGTAGTATTGACCTGTAATACAGAACCTATAGGTGTAACCTTTCGCTCAATACTAGAATCAACAATTGCTGATGAAGCATCTGAGGCTGCATTAATCGGGGATACACGACAGAAGGAATTGTTCTATTTCCAAACTTCACCTTCAACAAGCGTAGATTTATTTCAATAATCTTTTTTCTTTCTATCCCGACCCATGCGTCTTTTTACTAAAACTCATAAGCGAGAAAATAAAAAAATCAAATCGCACCATCTCTGTAATAGGTAAATGCCTCTTTTTCTCCCGAGGTTGTCGGAATTATTCGTAATAAGATATTGGCTACAATTGAAAAGGTCTTATCAATAAAATTTCCATTTATCCGCGATCTAGGCATAGCTAACAATCCATTCTATAATTCTTTTCATTACCTCTCGTGGCAAAATGATCCCACAAAGAAAGGAATTTTACGGTACGAAATAACATAAAAACAGACTAAAAAAAAGATAGAAACCTTCTACTCAAATTGTTTCTTCGGATTTCATCGAAGTTTAAGAATCACGGAATTAATCCTACAGATTAGGATAACTCGAGGAAAGTTTTGATTGAATTATGTATGATATATGAGTATGATATATGATCCAAATAGGAAAAAGAGTCGAATAACCATTCTATAGATAAAAATAAAATAGAATAACCGTCCTTTTTTTGTGCCTAACAGGTATACAATCAAATATAAAACTCCCTGTGCTTGCGGATTCATGAATTTTTAATAGATCCATGGGTTCTTGTTTAGCAATAAAAATAAAAAAAGGATTCTTAGTCCGTCAGCCGCAAAGGAAAAATCGTTCTTTGATAAAAAGGTTTCTATTTTTTATAGTTAGAATTGATTGGTCGTACCTATCCAATAATCTAATATGAATGTCTCGCGATTCACTCGGGTTCTGAGTCATAATCATTATGTAGGAGAGATGGCCGAGTGGTTCAAGGCGTAGCATTGGAACTGCTATGTAGGCTTTTGTTTACCGAGGGTTCGAATCCCTCTCTTTCCGTACCTTCATCTAAATAACCAATGTTACTGACTACAATGTATCAAATAATAAAGGAATCAAAATATTGCTGCCTATTTTATTTATTACTTCGACGAAAAGGGAGCAAAATAGCCGGAACCCCCCCCCTTTTTTTTAGTTATAGTTAGGTTTAAGTTTGACGGGAATAATATTCCACGACTAACAATTCATTAATTTTCAAACCGACCCATTTATTATCTATTATTTGATTGACTAATCCTTTATATTGTAACGGCTGAAGAGTCAAATATTTTGGCAATTCCTCATGAGGGGATGAATCAAGATAATTTTGAATCAGAGTTCTAGATTTTTGTTCATCCTTCGCTGTAATAATATCTCGTGGTTTACAGCGATAACTTGGTATATCTACTATACGACCATTAACTAAAATATGTCTATGGTTAACTAATTGGCGAGCTCCAGGAATAGTCGACGCCATACCCAATCGAAAAAGGATGTTATCCAAACGCATTTCAAGTAATTGTAGTAAAACCTGACCTGTTGAACCTTTGGCTTTTCCGGCGATACGTACATATTTAAGTAATTGTCGTTCTGTAAGACCATAATGAAAACGCAACTTTTGCTTTTCTTCTAGACGAATACGATATTGAGATCTTTTGCCGGAACGCGATTGATTTCTAAGATCACTTCCGGCTCTAGGCCTTTTACTAGTTAGTCCCGGTAAAGCCCCCAGACGACGTATTTTTTTGAAACGAGGCCCTCGATAACGAGACATAAAGACTCCTTATTTTTTATTTTATTGAAATTAGATTTCGCAGAATAAACCAAAATTAAAACTGAACTATAAATGAAGCAAAATCTACGGAAGTATTGTATTACAAAGAATAATGAGATAAATTGTATCAATATCCGAACTCTAGTTGTATTGTTATTGTATATATAAAAATAAAAGAAAAGGATACTTTTCTTGATTTGTTGTGTAAAGATCTAACTCCTCCAATTTTGTATTCATAATTGGATCTTCCTACAACATAATAGGTTGGGGCCCTTGGAAAAGGGGAGGAAGCCTTTTTTATTCTTATTATTTTCAGTATTCTTTCATGTCAAAGAGACGCTACGCTATCGATCATGTAAAAAATAAAACAAGTAGAGAGAAGCCAGCTATCGGAATCGAACCGATGACCATCGCATTACAAATGCGATGCTCTAACCTCTGAGCTAAGCGGGCTCATATAATAGAAATTGTACATGCATAGGAATTCGATAAATTACTGGAATTTTAGCTATTCATAATTAATATAACCATAACTCTAGATAAAGAATAGAAACCTAAAATATAGTAGAATATTTCAAATAAATATTCAATATTTATAGACGATAACGATTAAGAGACTGTAGCGATATATAATTTCTATTTTTTTTATCAATTATATGCTCATTATCCTAATCTTAATTAAAGATTTGAATTGAAATTCAAAATCGTTTTTTTTAGGATCTTAATCTTATCTATTACTATATATATATATTTATATCTATAATATCATAGAGATAATTTATCTAATCTAAATAATATATCTTTCTAAATGTATTTAGAATTCTGATTACTAGATTAGAATTTTATCTAGAGTTATATCTATTAGTTTATATATATGTCTGAACTATTATATATATATTTTTTTTTAATGAATTCTATTTATTATCTTAATCTTATCGAATTAATAGAAGAATTAGTTATAGAAATGATATTATTAATAATAATTAATAGTACTGATTAATATTAATACTGAATTAATTATCATTAATTTTTTTAGTTAAGGAAATAAAAAAAGAATCAAAATCAAATGAAAGAAAAAGAAAGATGCAATCCAGATCATAATGTGACATTCCTCTGCTTTTACTCATACAGGTGAAAGCAAATTTCATTTCATAAAAGAAAAGCTGAAGCTAAGACAAAAAAATCGACCGTTCAAGTATTCAAAATTGGATGGGAAAAATGAGAGTAAAAGAAGATTATATATGTGGTATATATCCAACTATATTGAATTGTGGGTACAGAAATGATAGAATCATTTCTGATTGTGCCAGATATTGGTCTCCGATAGAAATGACAAAAGATGGGCAAAAAGGAAAATAACAGGAAACCTTTTTTGATATAGGAA